TATTGTATCAAGCTTTTTCATAAGATTTTCCATTATAAATGACTTTTCCAACATTTGACTCCGTACCACTGAAGGATTTAGCCGCACATTTGAAAAATAGCCCAAAAAGTAAAATGAATGCTCGGATAATTGGTTTATATGGATCTTTCCTGGTTGAGACCAAACAAAAAAATGACATTGCCATAAATGGATAAGATAGTATTTCCATTTTTTCATCAAAAAGGGCGTATTCTTTGAAGCTAGAATGGATTTTCCTTGATATCTAACATAATGAATGAAAGGGTCCTTGAAGAACCATAGGGTGGACGGAAAATCCTTATCAAAGACTTCTACAAAATGTTCTATTTTTGCATAGAAATAGATTCGTTCAAAAAAGACTCCAGAAGATGTTAATCGTAAATAAGAGGATTTGTTACGGAGAAAAAGAAAGATGGATTCGTATTCACATACATAAAAATTATATAGGAACAGGAAAAATCTTGGATTACTTTTTGAAAAAGTAGAAATCCCTTTTTTTGGAGTAATAAGACTATTCCAATTACAATACTCATAAAGAGAGAGCCTTAATAAATGAAAGGAGGAGGCATCTTTCACCCAGTATCGAAGGGTTTGAATCAAGATTTCCAGATGTATAGGGTAGGGTATTTGTACATCTGACACATAATTTAAATATGGAAATTTTTCCTCAAAAAAAGGAAATATTGAATGAATTGATCGTAAATTATAGGATTTTATGATTTCTGCCTTCTCTAAGGAAGAGATTAATTGTAGGGAAAATGGAATTTCCACACTGACGGCAAGCCCCTCTGATATTATTTGAGAATACAAATTCTTGTTGTACCCCCAAAATGGATTTTTGTTAGAATTATTAGCAGAAATAATCAAATGATTCTGTTGATACATTCGAGTAATTAAACGTTTTACAATTAGTAAACTAGATTTATTGTCATAACCTAGATTTTGCACCAAAATGGAACTATTTAAACCATGATCGTAAGCAAGTGCAAAAATATACTCCCGAAAAATAAGTGGGTATAGGAAGTCATGTTGACGAGATCTATCTAGTTCTAAATATACTTGAAATTCCTCCATTTTTTTTTTAATTTGATTTGGGCCAAGGATCGAAGATTTATTGGGTTATCAAATAATACATAGTGCGATACAGTCAAAACAGGGTATTCTATTCTAATAAAAAATAAATAGATACCTAGAAAACAAGTAAGACTCATCAACGGACTCTCTCTACTCTCTTTTTCCATCTAATTGTTTTATGTTCGTTCTAGGATAACAAGATAGTTAGAAATCCTTTATTTTCTCAACTCAATCGCTCTTTTGATTTTGGAAAAAAAAAAAGATCTTTATCAATATACTCTTTCTTCTACACATTTATTGCCACCCCATAATCTAATTATAATGGAGAATAGCTAATAGTTAGGATTCATAACAAAAATCAATAATCCATTCATGGGAAAAGCTTTTCCCCCATCAAGTACTAATATTTTTATTTTTAACGTATAATTAGATGGGGGAATCATTCAAATTCAAAACAAAAGCTCGTTCCTTTTTGTTTCCCTATAATTGGAGCCACCAAACTCTATCCATTTATTAATTCAACCCAACTGTGAATTTCTTTTGTTGCGAGCCAAGAATACAAACATGTATTTGGGCCCGATCCAATAAAAATGAAATATTCTTAGAATTCTCCATTGATACGACATGCTGCTTTTTCCATACATTCCTTTCTGGATCAGTCGTGGTCTTACAAACTCTACCGATGGTATGGACGAATCCATTGCTTCATAGAAATGTGTAAAAATTTGAGTCGCACTTAAAAGCCGAGTACTCTACCATTGAGTTAGCAACCCTAAAAAAATAAACTACAAAAATAAACTAATAAGATGTGTAGATACAACCGCAATCAAAATAAATAAAAAGATTGAATTGGATAATAAAAAAGAATATTCCATTAAAATATAAAATCCAGAATCCAGAAAAAAGATTTTAAATGTCGAAGTCGAATCGATTCTGAACATAAAAATGTTCAGATCAGATTAAAATACAAGAGATTTTCTCAGATAACACTCAGATAAGAGATAAAAAAAGAAAATAACAATTTATAGACCGCCTCTTTGTCGCCTATGTTATACGTTATACATTATTTTCTTTTTTTTTTTTTTTTAATTATTTATATTCTTATATTCCAATTTAAAATTTAGAATTTAGATTAGAATATTTTTATTATTATATATTTATATTTATATATTCTATTATATTCTTATTATATTCTATTTTATTCTATTTTATATATATTATTATATATATATATTATTATATTATTTATTTTTATTATTATATTATTTATATTATTATTATATTATAATATTAAATAATATAGATATAGAATATAAAGAAAATATAAAGAAAAAGAAATAAAGAAAGAAAAGAATTTCTTTAATTAAAAAAAAGAACTTCTTTTCTTCTTTCTATCACATAAAATCCAACGAACCCATCTAAGAAAAAAAAAAAATCCTATGGAATGGGAATAAAAGGATCCATTTATTCACGATCGGATTATATTTGTTTGATACGCTGTTGTCAATATTAATATTAATGTTGAAAAAAGAATACAATGAAGAAAATAAACGAATTAAAAATAAAAAATTTAACTATTAAATTGAATAAATACCAATTGAGATCCAATTGAATTTAATTCAAATTACAAATGAATAAGAAAAAATAATAATAAATACTAAGAAAAAAAAATAGAATATAATTAATTATATAAATTAATTATATAATTTATATAATTAAAAAAATTTAAATTAATAAAATATATAATATATAATTAAATATAATTTAATTAAAATAATTTAATTTATTACTTAATTTAATTTATTTTTATTAATTTGCCCATTTTTATATTATCAAGAAAAATGGATTTTTGTGGTTATAAAAAACAGCATTCTATGGCAGCAATAAGAAATACAAAATTTGGTATGAATAGAACAAGAGAGCGGGGGGGGGAGATAAGAGAGAAAAAGATTATAAAAATCGACATAAAAGTCTTCCACACCCTCTTTTTTTTTTTTTTTTTATTATTATTTATTTAAATTGAATTTTGTTTGTTGATTAGGATTAAGTTCCATAAAAACACCCGCCTTTTTTGAAATATCCTGAACAGTTCCTGTAGGTTGAGCGCCTTTTTCAAGGAAATATAGAATAATAGGAATATTTAAATAGGTTTGATTCTTTATCGGATCATAAAAACCCACTCTCCGAAGATCTCTCCCCTCTCTTCGGGATCGAACATCAATTGCAACGATTCGATAAACGGCTCATTGGGATAGATATAGATAAACAATACACCCCCCCTAGAAACGTATAAGAAGTTTTCTCCTCGTACGGCTCGAGAAAATTCGAAATCATGTTTATGTATAGAATTATGATGTCAAATAGATTCATAAAATCATCAAATCAATTAGACTATGATTAAAATTAAATACTTTTTCTATTCTTTCCCAAAAAAAGATCACTCGTATTCGCAACCTCATAACTCAAGTTGGATAACTCTCAAATAACTCAAAGGAAAACAAAACCTTTAGCTAGGTATTTTATTTCATTTATTGAGCGGTCTCTACCCCCTTTCTTGTCTGTCTCCTTTAGCTTTAGAATCCATTTTTTATTTTTTGTCTTCAGTCAGTGTAATATAGTTGTTGAGACAATTGAAAACGGTATTTACTTGTTCCACGATCCGTTAGCTTTTCCTTGAATCATTGGGTTTAGACATTATTTCGAGGATCTTTAATCATTTCAAAAATGGCAGCAACATACCCATTTTTTATTTCTTTCCATCAAAGAATCGTACAAATAGATGGTTGATTCCCCCAGATCCACTTTTGATCGAAATAGTTTTACCAATTCCAACAAATTATACTTTTTTTTTTAACTTGCTCGAATTGGATCCTTTCGATTTCTATAGCGAAAATATACTTACGAAGTTGTTGGAACTTATTAATTTTCACTAACCCTAGAAACTTGCCCCTGAGGGATGAATCAACTCGAGCTCCATCATGTACTATTTCCATCATCAAACCCTCCCTCCTCCCCAAAAAAAGAAATTCGAGTGGAATAGAACAAACGATGTCGAGAAAGAGCACCTTCATTTCTATATAATAGAAAAAATGGTGGATGTAAGAATCCACGGCTAATGTAATCATGTCTTTCAAGTCGCACGTTGCTTTTTACCACATCGTTTCAAACGAAGTTTTACCATAACATTCCTCTAGTTTGGAGCCGGCATGTAATTGATTCAATTCTGAAATCATGAATAGTCATTGATTCAATCGATCCATAATAATCCATATTTTTTCCTTCTATATGAATGGAAGATTTCTAAAGTAAAAGTAAAGAGATATCAAAAAAAATTCAAATGAATTCGATATTGTAGGAATAGAATTTCTATTCTATTTCTATTTATTTTTAAGAAAAATAGAGATTCAAAATATTCTTATTCAAAAAATAAATAAATAAATAAATAGAAAAAAAAATATAGAATTAGAATTCAAAATTTTAATAGAAGATTCTTATTTATTATCAAAATCCAATTTAAATTTTAAAAATTATTAATTAATATTCAATATGAAATATATTTTTAAATATATTATAAATATAAATTAGAAATATATAAATAATAAATCTTATTCTTATTTAATATATTTTATATTTTATTAAATTAAAATAATAATATAAATTTTGAATATACATATACAATACAAATAAAAAAAAAAGAAGTTCTTTTTGAATCTACATTTTCAAAGTGACTCGATTTAGAGATGAATCATTAAAAAAAAAAAGAAGAATCACATTCTACCCAATATTATATACTCTTAAACAAAAGGTTTCTCAAAAAAGGGCAATCTTGATTATGATATATAATTTGTATTCAGATATGATATATATCATGAATGGATATGCTCTGGGACGGAAGGATTCGAACCTCCGAATAGCGGGACCAAAACCCGTTGCCTTACCGCTTGGCCACGCCCCATTTTTATTTCTATTCGACACTACTAAACACTATTATTGATATTGGTTGTTCGTCAATTCCAGTCCAAATATCTAAATATCTATAGCTATAGAATAAATTGTTGCTAGAATTTTGATATGTCTAGATATAGAATGAAACTTAAATTATTGATCATTACATATAATTCAATTAAGATATTGCATGAAAGTCTGATTTCTTCTATTTTTTATTTCTTTTTATTTCAGAATGGAAAGATTTTTAATTTGATAAGTTCAAATCAAAGAAGGATTTTTTTGGTCTACTTTTTGTTATTTGATTCATTGTTATTTGATTCATCATTTTATTCGTAATTAATTCGATTTTTTTTCTTCTATATATTATATTCTATATTCTATATATTATATTCTATATTCTAATATTATTCTATTTTAGTCTAATATTCGTATTCGATTTTTTTTTATTATTTTATTATTTTGATTTTTATTTCATTTTTATTTCTTATTAATATTAATTAATAGTATAAATCTTAAATGAAATAAAAAAAAAAGAAATGAAATTGAAAATCCATTTATTAGAAAATTCAGAATATAATATATTAATAATAATAATAATATAAACTTAAAATATAAACTGAATCTTAATACTTAAAAATATTAACTTAATTTGAATTTTTTTTAATTCACAAAAAGAAAAAATACAATTATCTTAAAGAACAAAATGTTTGTTATGCTTAATATCTTTAGTTTGGTCTGTATTTGTATTAACTCTGCTCTTTATTCAAGTAGTTTTTTCTTCGCGAAATTACCTGAGGCCTATGCTTTTTTGAATCCAATTGTAGATATTATGCCAGTAATACCTGTACTCTTTTTTCTCTTAGCTTTTGTTTGGCAAGCTGCTGTAAGTTTTCGATGAGATCCTTAATTTGAATACTAATACTGTCCTAGAAAAATTCATAATTTATTCGAAAAAAAGATTCGAACATTTTAATAATCTTGATTTCTAAGATCAGATAAGTTTTACAGTGTGAATCCTCATGTGTACTATAGGAGAATCTATTCTCTTTCTTTTTTTTTATGATCTTGGAGATTGTGTAATGCTTACTCTAAAACTTTTTGTTTACACGGTAGTGATATTCTTTGTTTCTCTTTTCATCTTCGGATTCCTATCTAACGATCCAGGACGTAATCCGGGACGTGAAGAATAAAAAATCAATCATATTTTTTATTCTTTTGTTTTCTGTGTTTTCCTTGCTTGTGCTTGATTTTTAAATATTCTTATTATCCATTTTTAATCTTTCAATTTTAACTTTTATAAATTCTAAATTCTAAATATAAATTAGAAATCCATTTTATAAATATATTTATAAATATATTAAATTTAATATATTTCTATATTAAATATATAAATTAGAAAAAAAAAAATGAAATATAAATAAATTATAAATAAATATTTATATTCTATTTTCAATATTTCAAAAATGAAAAAGAAAAAAAAAAATTTTTTTAATAATAATAAATATTGTTAAATTCAAACAAACAAAGAAAAGAAACAAAAAGAGACTCCGTTCTATAAATTAAAAAAAAAGGTAAATAAGATACCAAATCATTGATGAAAACGGAAAGAGAGGGATTCGAACCCTCGGTACGAAAAATTCGTACAACGGATTAGCAATCCGACGCTTTAGTCCACTCAGCCATCTCTCCCCAATTGAAAAGGGCCCTTTCTTTTCTTTTTTATTTATTTAATTTGATATTTCTATCTTATCTCTAAATTTGATATTTCTATCTTATCTCTATTTATATAATATATATAATATAAAATTATTATATAATTCTAATTTCTAATATAGAATATTCTAATTTATATAATCTAATTTATATAATTAGAATATTCTATAGAATAATAAAATTAGAATACTCTATATAATAAATAATAATAATACTCTATAAAAAAAATAAAATATATAATAATTTATATATTAATATATTATTTAAAATATTATTTGAATTTTATATATTCATCTTATTACCTTATTACTTATTAATTTTAAATTTAAGAATAAATAATCTAACTAATAACTAATAAAGAATCTAAAAAAAAAAATAAATAGAATTCTATTCTAATTCTAATAGAGATTTTATATTTTGAAATTCTAGAAATTAGAAAATTCAAATAAAAAAAAATGAATTAAATTTATTAATAATTTTTTTAATTAAATTTAATAATTAAAATTTAGAATTATAAAAAAAAAAAAAGAATATAATAAAAAACATAAACATAAACAAATAATATAAATAATAAAATAATAAATATATGTTTAATTAAATTAAAAGATTATTAAAATCAAATTAGTATAAATTATTATAATAACTTTATTATAATATTCTAATATATTTATTATAATATATTAGAATTATACTAATTTATTAGAATATTATTATTTATAGTTTATAGAATAATATTATATTTATATT